GTAAAAACGGTTATTGACAAAACTTAACGATTAAGCTTTGCATGGGAAGCTGCCACCTGTCTGTAATAGGAACCGAGTCGCTAAAAGCAGGAGTTTCATCAGCATCGAGTTCTTGAGCCCACGGAACGGGGAGTGTTAACGAGTCACTAACCCGTAGTGCGTAAGAGTCACGTACCCCTTAGTCTGGGTAAAGCTTCCTAAACCTCGCGATTCGACCGTTGGAGCTGAGTCAATCTTGCCAAATTGGCAACTTGAATGTCTGGGTCTGTCCTATAGAATTGCTCATGGAACTTGCTTTCCAGATCGTACCAACTGTTAATAGAGTTTGGAGGGATGTTCATATACCAGGGGAAGGCCGATTTAGTAAGAGAGTTGGCAAAGAGCCTCAACTTGAGGTAGTCCTTGGACCTAGCTTCCCCGCACTGGACCGAGAACCGAGCTATATGCTCAATAGTCGACTTCTTCTCCTCACCGGAAAAGAGAACAAACTCAGGCACCTTATACCCCTTTGGAAACTGATGAACTCGGTCGATCCAATCAGGGTATGCTTTCCTAGCCGTCGGCCTCAGATGGACGAGACAAAGAACGCAACTCAGGGGGCGAGAACTCAGAGAGGTGGAGGTCCGGACAAGGCTAGAGCCAAGCAGAGGGATGGAGTAGGGGACGGTTGGTGAAAGTAGGCACGAGTGGAGAGGCAGGTGAGGAAGCGCAGGTGTAAAAGTCGAGTCTAGTATTTTTGCTTTCTTTCGTAGGCGAGTGAGAAGCGAGAGTGCAGGCTCGCCCCGAAAGCGAGCCGGGAGCGATCAAAGGCGATAAACGCTTGATTGTATTCTTGACTGATTCAATTGATAACGAGAGATAAAGGTACCCCGACCATGCCCAAAGGGGTTTAATAACTAGTAGTGGCGTGCTGAACTGAAAAGTACGGTGAAGCTTTCGGAGCGTAGTGAGGTGAGCCAGTGCCTGTTGGTGGTCAAGTCCCAGTGGAAGTGGAAGTTGTTGGGCGTTCAGGTTGCAAAGGAAGTTGGTGGGCTAACGGTGGTCCAGGTAAGGTAGGTGGGGAAGGCTCGCCACGAGATCGACCGATAGCTTTGACCCAACCCCGGAAGCGGAAGTGCCAGAGAGACGATCTTTGTGAGGCAGAGTGACATTCCAAGGTCAGGTATAAGGTGCTACGGGAACGATGTCTCAAAGGTCAGTGCCAAGGGCTCAACGCGGAAGCAATCCGCTGCTCACAGGGACCGTGCGGGCTGACGCTCTTCTCTCTCAGGCAAAGAAATGTGATTTTAACTTTCGCTGGTTCAAGGTAGGCTGCTTAAGCAGAGGTTGTTGTTGTTGTTGGCGTGAGTGAAGGCGTTCCTTCCGGTGGGCATGACGAAGCTAAGCTGGAACTAATTACGAAAGCATAATCGTTTTCAAGGCTAGGGAAGGCTAGGGCATAAAAGGCTAGTAGGGCATAAAAGGCTAACAGCTTTTCCGAGTCAAAAGCGGCTAAAAACACTCAGCCATAAGTTCCGGTTTCACCACAGTACAGGGCTAAATAAAGGGGCTCAAGGTTGGCATGACGAAGCGTCGGGCATCAAAGCTACCGGTTTCAAAGTTCAGTTCTAACGGGCGTTCGGAAAGGCTTGAAATCGTAACGTACAGGTAGACTTTGCCAAGGCAAGGAAAGTAGTAAGAAAGATATCGATGGAGCGGGCAGAACCTCGAGTAAGACAACCAACCCTGGAGGCCATGGCTTGGCTTTATCCCGTAGGTAGTAAGAACAGAGAGAGCCTTCTGTGCTAGCAATACAGAGAGGTGGGGATTGAATGAGGCGAGCGCTGACTGCAGCAAGACCACCAGACCCTAAAAAGAATAATAACAACGTTCAGCAAGCCGAAGCCAGCCAGACAGGCACCACCAGATACAGGGCGGGCAGTTACTCCACCGAATCAGAGGGCAGATACCCGGACCAAAAGGAGTGAGCTCCGATCTACGCGGAGAAAGCTAAACAAAACGGACTTCACACAGAGGGGGGAGCCGGGCGTAGAACTCTTAGTTGAAAAACGTTTAAAAACTTAAGTAGTGGTGGCTTAGCCTCGAAAGCTAGAAGTGCAGATTCGAACTCCGCTGAAGCTGCTAAAGAAAGTCAAGATCACCTGCCTGTGCCCACATCCCTGGCAAAAAGTGACATCACCGACCGGATCGGCGAGTCAGAGGCAGCTTAATAAGCTCGACAAACTGGAGACGACTAAGTTGACGTCATCAGCTGGTCAGAGGAAGTTGACTAAGCTAGACCAGAGAGAGGGATAGGACGTTTACGCAGTGAAACCAGCGAGCGGAAAGAGCGAGCCAATCTTGAGTCAATAAGATGCGATAAGAGCCCTTTTTTTAGCCAGTTCCTGTGCCTGGGATTCATTCCAGTCTGTAAAGTTAAAGTAATCTGGTGGATGGGGCCCGCCTCACCATTCCCCTTCTCCAAAGAAATAAAAAAAGAAAAATCACCATGAAAAAGGCC